CAATCGTGGATAAAGATGTATTCTTAACATACTGAAACGACTGCCATTATTGGTATCAAACCAAGAACGATTCATACAAGCTAAATCTTCTAATCGATAATTAGGCCAAAGAAAGTGCTTTAATTTCTTTAATTGGAATTTCTTTTTCTCTCTAACAAGATGGTTATTGTCATGTGAAACTTGTCTGCTGTTTTTTACGTTCTTTCGGTTCCAAAATACTGGATTTCTATCTACATCATTTCTATTCTTTGAATTCAAAGAAATTTGAATTCTGAATTCTCTACGACGTCTAAACGAGAAAATATTTTCAGGAACAAGTAAACCTAAATGATTTTTGTCTCTATTTCTACCATTTCTTCTGTCATGTCTTAAAAGAGCTTCTTCAAGTCTTAAAAGAGCTTCTTGAAAATGCTTTTTGTCTCTATTTCTACTTATTCTGTCATGTGAGAAAATAGCTTTATCAAAAAATTTCTTAGAAAGATATCTTTTCTCTTGGTATTTCGTTTGGTCCTTACTCTTATGAACCAACGAAGTACCTATGGTTTGATACGTAATAAATTGTCCATCTTTTGTTCCAGGCAGACGAATGGGTTCTACAGTAAATGCTCTTCTTCGCATGAATTCTTTCAAATTGTCACGCAGCATGATATCCAAACTCATTTCTCTCTTTTGAATCGAGGCTAGAATAATTTTTCTTGGATCTATCAGTCTAAGCACGAGACAATACATCCTGATATTATTGAGCATTCTTTGAGCCAAAGTCTCGCCGAATCTCGATTGAAAAAGAAAATAACGTTTCAGGAATAAATCTAGTTCTATTTCTGCGATGTTTTTTTTTTTTTTCTTTTTCCCTTTTTTCATGTCTGATCTTGCATCCTTTTCTTCAATAGCTTTTTGTTGTGGGAGAACGGATTTAAGATCTCCTCGGCTTGTGGATTTTTTTTCTTCTTGATTTCGATACTTTTCTATCCAAAAACTTCCTTCATTGATCTTTTCCTTTTCAGTACTACTACTATTATTCAAATTTAAAAGAAGGAAGTTTCTTGCTATAAACCAAGATTTCGTTTTATATGCATTAGAAAGTAACACAAAGTCTGGGAAGAACCAAAGTTCCTGATTCGATATGGGATGCTTTAGCATTTTTTCATTCATTCCCATCCAATCAAAAAATCCGTTTGAATTTGGTGGATTGATTTCTGGAATCTTAACTGGAATCCTCTTAGCTGGAATCCTCTTAGCTGGAATCCTCTTAGCTGGAATCCTCTTAGCTGGAATCCTAAGATCAAAAAGATCATTTTTATGAATTATTTCATATTCATTAATAAAAACTCTTTTCCTTTGATCCCTATTGGTATCGATCGTGCTCCAGGCCTCAATATCTACTTTTTTTCTAAGATCAAAATGGAGAATTCTCCAATCCAAATATCTTGTATCGACCATTTTTTCCGGAATATGGACCTTTCCTAGATAATTCTTCATAGGGAGGTTCACCTGCATATCAAAAAGGGTTTCTTTAGCCGTTTTATAAGAAATCTCTTGGTGCGTATTTCCTTGAAACGGAGATCTATAAAAACAGCATTCCCTTTTATTTTCATAATTAAGAAATTGATATGATAAAAGATCATATCTATAGGATTTTTGAAAATTTTCTTTTTGATTAGATAATGAATCTACTTCAAATTGTTTTTGTTTTTTGGAATGAATTAATTGGTCTTGACATTTGCTAAAATTTTCATTTTTAGCTATACGACGCTGATGAACTGTATTTCGCCATTTTTCTGGTATTAATCTAGACCATCTGATCTGAGATAAATCGTATTGATAATGTCCTCTTAACCCTCTTAAGCAGCTTTTCCAGTGATTCATTTCATAACTCGAATGACCCATTCCTTGTGTTTCAAAAGGAGCCTTTATTTCGGGCTTAAGAAAAAAAGGGCTTCCTTGATGTTGAAGAACAGATTTATACGAGTTACTAAGTTGATGTGATAATTTGTAAAATACATATGCTTGTGACACGCAGGATAATTCATAAAAAAGATGTGAAATTATATTACTATTTATAATAGAATCAAGTGCCTTTTTGATAGTAGAAATAATTGGATTTTTCTTTTTTTTATTCATTTTTTCTTCTTCATTATTCATTTTTTCTTCTTCATTATTAGAAATGCATTTTTTTTTTGTTGATTCAAGAGAAAGTTCTGTATTCATTTTGGGAATATTCATGATAGATAAAAAGATATCTGTGTATATTCTTTGAATGAAAGATTTGAAAAACAGGGGTAATTTAGCGATTAATCCAGCAGTTCTTCTTTTTAATATTTGCCGTTTTTCGAATCTTTTAGCATTATAACTTGAAGTTACTTTTTTTTTCTCTTTTGTGATTCTTTCTACTTGATTTCGAATTGTACTTGTTCTATCAGTGAGATCCTTCATTTTATTTTCTGTCACTGAAGAATTTTTCCAACTCGGAGATGTAATTTGATTAAATGATTCGTGAATTATCTGATTGCTGATTATGGAATCTTTTTCTTCTTTAATTTCACTCGATTCATATGAAGCTTGTTGAAATAATTTTGTTTTTCCTTTGAAAACTATTCGAGCTTGAAAAGAGTGCTTCTGTAATTTTCGAATTTTTTTTTCGAGTTCCTTTAAAACGGGTTTAAAAAAGGAAGGTTGTTTTCGGGGCGAACCAAAAGGACGTCGAGCTTCCTTTCCCCAAACTGTTAAAAAACTAAAATCCTCTTGTTCGTTGTTGTTTTGCATTAGATCTTTCTCAGAGGATCCTAGGTTCGATTTGTGCCAAGGTTTCAAACGGAAAGGAAATAAGATTTTTATCTGAATACCGTCCACGAACCAATCTTTCGGAAATTCTGTTTCGGATAATGGAACACCGGTATAAGTACATATAATATGTATCTCTTGTTTCAATTCCTGGAAATCCTCAGACCATTCAGAACGTTGCAATAGCAACATACGTCCAAGATTTTTCGCAATTATGAATGAAGGGAATAGAATATATTTTCTAGAAAAAGAGTGAATTAATAACAGCAAACATCTTATTGGCTGCCCACATGGAAGGTTATCCCAGGCCTCTGCTATCTCTATTCGCGCTTCCTCCCTTCTTATCTGAGCCTCTTCTTTTTCTTCTATTTTTGTTTGCGGGTCTGTATCCTCGACAATTTTGACTGCTTCCTCTTTCCGCACCCAATTTCTAAAAATTCGATTAATCACCCCGGAGATATCATCAAAATCAAAAAAAGGGAATTTTCGGATTTTGTCCAAAAAAAGAGGGGAATGTACATGTGGTTGATAGAATAGCCAAGTACCCATTTTACGCCGTTGAACCCGCATAGAACCTTTGATTAGACTTCGCCGAAAGTCTGATTGTTGTGAATAACGCATCAAAGCCACTTCCTCTGGTTCACCGACCTCAGTAGGATTCACAATAGTGGGATCACTATCCTGCTCGTTAACAGTAAAAATGACTATACGTTTGGCTTTTCTTGTACGAATTTCATGATCGTCTGGTGCCTCTTCCAGATAGTCGTCTGATTCTTGTTCTAGCTCGGTGATTAATTTGTATGACCATACAGGGACTTTTTTACTCATTTCTTCTGATCCAATTTCTGTTGATTCTTCTGATCCAATTTCTGTTGATTCTTCTGATCCAATTTCTGTTGATTCTTCTGATCCAATTTCTGTTGATAATGGTTCAAATCCATTTATTTTCTGTTCAAATTCGTGGTAATCAGTATCCGGAAGAAGGAGACCATGAATCCGATTTTTCCCAAATTTCTCTATGAAATTTTTTTGGTCTATTGTTCTCCGTAATGCTCCGCTCAAGAAAGGATCATACCCTTGGGATAAGTATAAGTATTCTTTTTTAGAATCGTCATTACACAATCGAGTCCTTGTTTCGAGTATATCCAACAAAATATATTTTTTTTTTTTGTCTAGAGCTTCAATTCGATTTATAAACTCGTTGTTGAAATTTTTCACTTTTTGTTTGTTGGTATAAACCCAAGGGTTGTCGAGCTCATTAGATGAAGATTTTTCGAGTGTATGCGGGGATATCCTTCTTTTTATCATTTCCAAAAAAATTGATAAACTAGGAGGATATGTAAAAGAGATTCTTTCTTTTCCATCACTTTGGCATATGTCAAAAAAATATTGTGACATTTCCTTTCTGACACCCCCCTCAATTTGATTATTTTTTATGTAGCGAAATGGTCGATTCCATCGATTCAAATCGAAAAGAAGAGTCACAAGAGGTTTGTCAAAGAAAAAAAGGTCTTTCTTTTTCGTTTTTTTATCAATGAATTCATCATTTTCATTCATGAGATCAGACTCTTCAGAATCAGAAGAATCAGAAACGGGTCTATTTTTAGAGTCTGTCTCTGTGGATCGAAAGTGGAATTCATCTTCCGTTTCAGCGATTTTGTTCGGATCCGCCTTTTCTTCCGAAAAAAAGGAAGGAGAAGGATCTTTTTGGGTGAATCCCTCTTGTTCCTGGTTAGTCCCCTTCATTTCGTAAGCTGTTTCTATTTCTACATCGCTTTCTTCCTCACTTTCCACAGATTCTTCCACTTTTGGGGGTTCTTCCAGTTTCTTAGTAAAAAGGGGTGACGGCATTCTACCTAAATAGTAGATGGACGAAACAAGAAAGAGAAGGCTAAAGATCTGAGCCATAGAAGTTATCAATTCGGATACATCTAAAACAAGGTTCTTAACATCTAGAAGGTACTTATTAGATCGAAGGTACTTATTAGATCGAAGGTACTTGTTCCATCTCCATATAATAGAACGATTTTGCCGTATCCAGACCGCGCTTAGTCCAAATCCTTTCATGAATAAAATGTGACCAATTAACCAACCAACAAAACCACTTGTTACAAATAACATCTTGTTGTTGCATCGAAACATGTAAATGTTGACTAATCTGGCTAACATTGAACTTGGTAAAATCCAATGGTTGAATAATTGAAAAATGAGATGATTCA